TATCCTGAACCGTTCCCGTGGGTTGAGCTCCCCTTTCAAGGAAATATAGAATAACAGGAATGTTTCAATAAGTTTGATTCTTTATCGGATCATAAAAATCCACTTTCTGCAGGTCTTTGCCTTCTCTTCGGGAGCGAACACCAATTGCAACGATTCGATAGACGGCTCATTGAGATAGGTGTAAATGAAGAATACCCCCCCTAGAAACGTATATATAGGAAGTTTTCTCTTCGTACGGCTCGCGAACAAAGAATTTGATTCGAGGTTTTTTCTATGTCTCTCTATAGAATTAGACTATAGAAAGTATACAATCCTAATAAATAAACAAATAAATAAACAAAGAGTCCATAACATCATTAAATCAATTAGACTAGGATTGAAGTCTTTTTCTTCTTCATTCCTGAAAATGAAAAAGAAACCAGCAGTAACCAGTCGTACTCATAACTCAAGTTAGATAACTCTCAAATAGCCCTAAAGGAAAATGATTAGACAATTTCTTTTATTGAGTGGTCTTTCCACCCTTTTTATTTTTGTTTTTTGTCTCGAATCAAATTGATTTTGATTCGTAAGTCTGACCCAGTTATTAGTTATTGAGACAATTCAAATCAAAGGGCGTTTCCTTGTTCTGGGATCCTTTCTCTCTTTGTTTTAAACCATTGGGTTTAGACATTATTTCGGTGCTTTTTAATCCTTTCAAAAATGGTAGTAACATACCCCCCTTTTTTTTTTTTTTATAGAAGGAAATCAAAAAATCCTACGGCCAATTCATTATACACCTTTGATCAAAAAGGTTTAATTCATTCTAACAAATATTACTTTTGAATTGGAAATTTGCTCGACAGGGATCCCGTCAATTTATATATATTTACAATTTACGAAGTTATTCCAATTTCTTGATTTGTATTAACCCTAGATTCTTGTTCCGAGAAATAAATTAAGACTTTCTACTCGAGTTCCATCATGGACTATTTACTATCCCAACAGATGTCGAGACAGGAGCACCTCGGTTTCTATAGAAATAGAAGATGGTGGATAGAAGAAGAAATCCACAGTGGATCGTGTCCTTCAAGTCGCATGTCGCTTTCTACCACATCGTTTCAAACGAAGTTTTACCATAACATTCTTCTAATTTGGAACCAGTATCGAATTGATTAGGGAATCATGAAGAGTCCTTGGTTCAATTAATGCATAGACATCGAATTTATATCCCTTGTTCTTCTAGAATTTATACCTTTTGTTTTTCTACCATATCGATATTCTATCTTCTATGATATAGATATATAGCTTTCTTCTATATATCGATATATAGCTTTCTTTTCTGAAGAATTCTCTATCTTAAAGTCTAAAAGATTCCATTTAACTTCTAAGAAATGATTTCAAATATCCAGAATTTTTTTATTTAATGAATAAAAATACTTTTCATTTCATTTTTATATGAAATTTTTTTTAACTTATCCTTTTGGTCTGATTTGAAAAAAAAAAATACATTGATTAGGTCTTTGATATCGAATTCCGTATATACCCTTTATTTGTATAATTAGTATATTAGTATTAATTAGTATTAGTTAAATTATATTAGTTAAATTAGTTCAATTTTTGTTAATGAGATTCGAGCAGACGAAGGTAGTTTAATACCTTCGTTTAATGATTAACTCCTACCTGTTCCTCCGGAATACTTGGACAGAAACCAAAAGGTCGATTCATATGGTCTGGCTAGGGATAAAGTCAAATGAGTCCCAATTAAGTTGCTCCTATTTTTGGTAGGCTAAAAAAGCCTAAACCATAAAAGTAAAAAAAAAGTCAAATACCCCGTCTGCGGGATAAAAAAAAATAGAGAGGAACTCCAACACTTCAAATAGTAATAAAGGATATGCTCTGGGACGGAAGGATTCGAACCTCCGAATAGCGGGACCAAAACCCGTTGCCTTACCACTTGGCCACGCCCCATTTAGATTTCTATTCAACACGAATAATCAATAATATTAATATTTATTTTATGTCAACTCCAGGATAAATAGCTATAGAGTAGATTAAGATTTTAATACATGTAAATATAGAATGTAACTTAATTTATTGATCATTAGATAGAATTCAATTAAGATATTGTATGAAAAGTATGATTTCTTCGATTCTCTTTTGAGAATTGAAGGACTTTTGATTGGGCGGATTCAAAAGAAAAGAGGGACTCTTTGTCTCCTTTCATTTTACCTTTTCCCTATATTTATATTCTATAAATAACTCAATCAAAATGGAATTATCTCACAGAACAAAACGTCTGCTATGCTTAATATTTGTAGTTTGGTAGGGATCTGTCATTATGCCTTTTTTTCATATTCAAGTAACTTTTTCTTCGGAAAATTGCCCGAAGCCTATGCTTTTTTGAATCCAATCGTAGATGTTATGCCCGTCATACCTGTGCTATTTTTTCTCTTAGCTTTTGTTTGGCAAGCTGCTGTAAGTTTTCGATAAGATATTTAATTTGAAAATCACCTATAAAATTACTGCTTTACTTTAGTTGATAAAAAATTATAACAATTGATAGGATCATATATGTTTTAGAGTACGAACCCCTCAATTCAACTTGTTGGTTAGTCGGAATAAACCCGACCCCCGGTTTATTTTTTAATTTTTGAACCCTTTTCGAGTAAAAGCCCCGTATTATTCTTATTTATTATTCTTTTTCTATTAATTAGGTAATTAATTGGGATCCCCGCGAATTTCGGATATAAAAAAGATTTTTATTTTGGTTAATGGAAAACTCTTATTCAAAATGAATTTATGAAAATCTTTTTCTATTTAGAATTTTGTTATTGGTATTCACAGAGGATATGTGGTAGAAAACTGTAGGACTTATTCTATTTTTTTTTTCAAAAAAAAATTATCTTGGAGATTTTAGAATGCTTACTCTCAAACTCTTCGTTTACACAGTAGTGATATTTTTTGTTTCTCTCTTCATCTTTGGATTCCTATCTAACGATCCCGGACGTAATCCTGGGCGTGAAGAATAAAAGGTATGTTTCTTTTAGATTTTTTGAGGATTTTTTTATGTTTAACTAAGAACAAAAAGTATTTGGACAATTCGAAAAAAATGAAGTTATCAATGGAAGAGGAAAGAGAGGGATTCGAACCCTCGGTACGAATAACTCGTACAACGGATTAGCAATCCGTCGCTTTAGTCCACTCAGCCATCTCTCCCAATTGAAGACGCTGCTAAATTACACATAAAGTAAACATAAAGTAAGGAGTATTTCTTTCTCTATTATATAGATATTATATAGATATGTACACTTTTTAGCAGCAATTTTATTTTGTTAAATAAAAAGGGGCTGTAAAGTGCCAACAAAACAATAAAAAAAAGTAAAAAAAAAGACTTCTCCTTTTTTTGATCTTGTTCAAAAGACCCATCTTTTTTTTATTACCACGGCCCGGCCTGTTCAGCCCCTAACCGGGCCTTTTTTTGTTCAAAGAAAACCAATTTTAAATAGATTCTAGATAAATCATTCTTATTTATCTGATTGGAAAACAACTTAGTATTCTATAAAATTTGAAAACGGAATACGAAATCTTCAAGCAAGAATAAGAAGGGAAGGGATGATAGTTGCATACACGAAAACTCAAAAGGGTCAACACTCTAATTTGTATTCTAATTTGTATTCTTTTGAGAAGATACTAACTTTATTAATTTACTATTACTATTACTCTGGTCAATTTCCCCGTTCGACAAAAGGTGCGATTGTATACAATAATCGCATTGTAGCGGGTATAGTTTAGTGGTAAAAGTGTGATTCGTTTTTCTAATCCTTTACAAGTTAAAGGGTCTTTGCTTTCGGTTTAATTCCTATTCCGATCAAAAACTTTATTTCATAAAATGAACATAGAAACTAAAAGGATTTAATCCTTTCCCTCTCAATCACATATTCGAGAAAAGAAAAAAAATACACATTATCGTGATTTCTATCCACCAGTCACTTATAAAGCGAGAAATTGGATTATGAAATTGCGAAACATAATTTGAAATTGAATTAATACTTCGAATTGAATAAGTAATAAGTAAAAAGGTCCATGGATGAAGATACAAAGGAGGTTTCTAATCGTAACTAAATCTTCCATTTTTTATTTGTAGAGAAGAAAGTGAATCAAAATAGCTATTAAATGATGACTTTGGTTTACTAGGGACATCAACCTATTGTTAGCTCGGTAGAAACAAAATACCCTTCCTCGGGATCTTTTCAAATAAAAATAAAGAACGAAGTAACTAGAATGATTGTTAGAATGACTCTCTTCTAGAGGGATCATCTAGAAAGTGATTTGTTTTGTCTGTATTCAGACAAAAAACTGACATAGATGTTATGGGTAGAATTTATTTAGAATTTTGTTCACATCCATAAAGGAGCCGAATGAAACCAAAGTTTCATGTTCGGTTTTGAATTAGAGACGTTCAAAACGATGAATCGGCGTCGACTATAACCCCTAGCCTTCCAAGCTAACGATGCGGGTTCGATTCCCGCTACCCGCTTTATAGTTTTTTATTTGAAATGCTTATATATTATCTACTCTATAGATCTTATATTAGTAGGAGTGCATCATTAAAAATAGAATTGCAAAATTTCTCTCTCATATACAATCTGATTCTTTTTTTGTCAACCAAGAGATTGAAAAGGGCCAAATACGAAAAATAGGAATGAAAGGCGTCCATTGTCTAATGGATAGGACAGAGGTCTTCTAAACCTTTGGTATAGGTTCAAATCCTATTGGACGCAAATTCTTTCCATATTTTGATTTTCTATGTTTGATATCAAGAAAATTCTTTTGAATAATTTAAATTAGAGCCCATGTAATTCCTGTTTTAAATTGAAATCTTAATTTCAATTAAGATCTAAAGATAGTAATAGTAGCGATCCATTTTTTTATGCTTGTTCCTGAAGCATAAAACGTTCAATTTGTTCCTGAATAGCTTCTTTCAAAAGGACTTGCGCCTCCTCGGTAAATGTTTTGGTAGA